AATTGAATGAACAATTCATTCATAAAAATGAATATTTCTATGAGATTCCAGGTATTCTATAGTTCCTTCCGCGCCAATTGCCAATTCTTGGTCATTGAGATTCATGAGAGATTGGGATTAATATTTAGGGATAGATATTACCTCTCTTTTTCTCCTCTTTCAAATAAATTGAAATGATTGAAGTTTTTCTATTTGGAATCGTCTTAGGTCTAATTCCTATTACTTTGGCTGGATTATTCGTAACTGCATATTTACAATACAGACGCGGTGATCAGTTGGACCTTTGATTGAGTAACATCTTTTTTTTTTGATTGACCTCCTCCTTAATCTGCAGGGGGTCAAATTCAGGTTGCAGTTCAAGTTAGTGAAGTTGTTTTATTGTGATTCGACATTACAAGAACAGAATCACGCTCTGTAGGATTTGAACCTACGACATCGGGTTTTGGAGACCCACGTTCTACCGAACTGAACTAAGAGCGCTTTCTTATGACAGCAGATACGACTGTCAAGAAAAGGATTCTTTTTGTACCCCCAATACATTTTGCATGCATTGCATATAGTATCATAAAATAAAAGATTATGTCCAATTTTCATCGATCTCAATTGACCCCTCGTTACTGGCCATAGGAAAAATAATAGGTAGGGATGACAGGATTTGAACCCGTGACATTTTGTACCCAAAACAAACGCGCTACCAAGCTGCGCTACATCCCTTTTAATTGTTGTACAGTGTCATTGTAGAGAATCCCTGTCTTGTTTTCCACATCGTTATTTCCTCTATCTATATACAATTTCTCTTGCCATTTCTTCTTTTTGGTCTCATATCTCATATAATAAAAGAATTATATACATATGAAACCTAACGTATAAAAGAATTAATATTTATCGGTAATGCTCAGGAAGAGGGGGTCATCTTTTTCTGTTTTAGGTACAAGTGGATCTCATCTACCGGATCATTGTACATATCCATTTTAGTTAGAGATTCCGCGTACAAATACAAGTGATCTTTAACTACATATGCATCTGATCATATATGTATTCCAATAAAGAAGGAGGATTTTCAATGCGAGATATAAAAACATATCTCTCCGTGGCACCTGTGCTAACTACTCTATGGTTTGGGTCTTTAGCAGGTCTATTGATAGAGATCAATCGTTTATTCCCAGATGCGTTGGTATTCCCCTTTTTTTCATTCTAGTTATTGATATGGGAATGGATGAATGAAGAAGATTAGAGATACAATAAATTCTCTGTGACCAACCCCCCCCCCCCTTTTTTTTTTTCAGTTCTTTTAGGATAGGAAGGAAAGAGAAAGAATAAAAGTGGATTGAACCTCAGTCAAACTCGGGTTCAGGATAGAATTAATAGAGGTAGAACAGAAATAGAAATGGGGCTCTAGGGCAGGCTGTTCGAGATCATATAAGATAGTAAATGAAATGCTGGGATTAGGAATAATGAATAGTTAGAAATAATTGTATTACTTATGATTTTATTACTTTATTGATTGCATGATTGCAACGAAATCTTTCATAATTGTATTTCGAGTTAGCAACCTATTTTCTATTTATTTTTCGTTCCTTTCTTCTTCTTCGGTTCGGATCGAAAATAGAAGAATTGAGTGAATCCAAGGGAGGTTCATGGCCAAGGGTAAAGATGTCAGAGGAATAGTTATTTTGCAATGTACCAGTTGTGTCCGAAATGATTTTAATAAAGAATCGCGAGGCACTTCCAGATATATTACTCAAAAGAATCGACACAATACACCTAGTCGATTGGAATTGAGAAAATTCTGTCCTTATTGTTACAAGCATACGATTCATGGGGAGATAAAGAAATAGATCGAACGGAACACGTGTACCATCCTTCCAAGGAACAGGAAGAAATTATATATATATAAACAAATCAAGTCCTATTTCGGTCGGATCCGAAATGAATGAAGAAATGGGATTTTAGAGATAAGGAATAAACCATGGATAAATCCAAGCGACTCTTTCGTAAATCCAAGCGATCTTTTCGTAGGCGTTTGCCCCCAATTGGATCGGGGGATCGAATTGATTATAGAAACATGAGTTTAATTAGTCAATTTATTAGTGAACAGGGAAAAATATTATCTAGACGAGTGAATAGATTGACCTTGAAACAACAACGATTAATTACTATTGCTATAAAACAAGCTCGTATTTTATCTTCGTTACCTTTTCTTAATAATGAGAAACAATTTGAGAAAACCGAGTCGATCCCTAGAACTACTGGTCCTAGAACCAGAAATAAATAGGCCTACTCCTCAATTGAATCAAAACAACTCTAATTGGAATTAAAAATCAGATTGATTGATCTTTTGTTCGAAAAAGCCGAGAGATTTTATTGTTGCGTCGTAATAGAATAAAAAAAAGAATGGGAGAAGAAGAAATCTGTTTTTTTTTTTGAAACGTGTTCGTTCATTCCTACTACTTATCTTATCATATTAATTTCTACTCTACCTTCCCGGAGGTCATTCTCCGGGGAACTCCGTTTAAATCATTCCGGTGAATTCCTTCCAATCTCCTTATTTGATGATCTCATTGGAAATCATGTAAAGACAATTCCTATTTGATATAGCTATTTGTGCAGGTATTTTACGATTAAGAAGCAACTGCCTCTTGTACAGATCATGTATTAATCGACTATAACTATAGGATACCCTATTCTCACGAGTTACTGCATTTATCCGAGTGATCCACAAACGACGAAAATCTCTCTTTCGCCTGCCTCTATCCCGATGAGAGGACACCAAAGCTCTCATTTTCTGTTGAGTAGTAGTTCGAGTAAGTCTTGAATGGGCCCCTCGAAAGGTTGATGCAAATAAACGAATTTTTGTTCGACGTCTCCGAGCTATATATCCTCGTCTAACTCTGGTCATTGAATCAAATTAAACTTTGATGAATAACTAATCGATTTCTTTTCTTTCAGTCATTCTTTTCCCCTCTCCTGGTTTATTAATAACAAAACGGATTCTTCCGATGTATAAAATAAAAATTCCAATGGCTTTTGCTACTATGACCTTCCCAACCACGATTTTTTATTTCTTCCAGGCATTTATTTCACCTCAAAATAAGAAATTTTACCGATATTTGGTATAAAATAGGTATAAAATAAATAGGTAGTAAATGTAAATGGATAAATAAATAAATAGTGGCTTCCATCGTTTCTATGGTTACTTCTTAAACGGTGAGGCCCTCTCTATACACCGGAGCCCCTTCCCTCATTTAATCAATGTTATTGGTAACTTGTACAGTTCACACTCTTTGGCTCTACCCATGAATTGTCCAGTAATAGGTCTTTTCACAATGAGATCTATTCATACAGTGACGGCATTTAAGTATGAAGGTTGGCTAGGTAGCTGACCCTGTTAGTCCGTTCTTGCAAGAGTAGGAGCATAATCTTTCTGCTTCTTAAATACCATTTCCCCCGCTTAATGGATAACCATTTGCTACCAATGGAGAATTGCTTTTCATCTCAAATCGAGGTGATTGGATTTGCACCAATGGAAACCATAAATTCCATACACAATAGAGGTATATGATAGATCTTTATTTTTAGATAGTGAATGGAGTTCTTCCATTCTATCCCATTCATTGGTACTGGTCATTGAGACTGGAAAAATCGTCTCATTTGTTCTAGCTCATGATCTGAACGAGTCGCACATACACCCTAGTACATGTTCCTCGACGCTGAGGACATCCTCGAAGAGCTGGGGATTTCGTGACATTTCTGATTGGCTGTCTTGTGTTTCTAATAAGTTGTTTAATGGTTGGCATGCTGAATCGTATACAGAATGGGCTGGTTTAGATCGATCCTAACCGGATGATTATGAATTACTTCCATTTACTATTTTATTTTACCCGGGTAAGAAGATAAAAGATCAAATCACGGTTCATTCGAATTATGATTCGAAATGGAATCACGGATTTATGCGAAATCCCCGGTATTTTCGACCGCTACAAGATCAACAATGCCATGAGCTTGGGCTTCTGCTGCTGACATAAAAACATCTCTTTCCATGTCTTCGGATACAACCCATAAAGGATTGCCCGTTCTTTGTACATAAACCCTTGTGAGGATTTCGCGGAGTTTCAGTAGTTCTTCCGCTTCCAGGATAAATTCTCCTGTGGGTGCCTCATAAAAAGAACTAGCAGGTTGGTGGATCATAACCCTGATGATATAACATAATAAACGATTCCTCTATCTCGCATGATCGGGCGAAAGGAAGGGATAAAGAATGACAAACAAGAAGAAAAAGATAGAATTGAACAACCGTACAGGCATCTTTTGTGCATTGCATACGGCTCTGCAATGGAATTTCTTTTTCCCTTCCATCAAAGAAAGAGACAAATAGAATCCATCAGACCCAGATCGTTGAATGATCCATTTACCATCCTTCCTTTCGTAGGAGTCAAAAAATACTATGATGGTTCCGTTGCTTTATATATTTATCTCGTCTGAGATTCAGCAATCCCAAAGTTTCTTTTTGATCCGATCAAATAAGGAAAAAAGAATCTTTTTTTTTTTTCATACTCTTTCATAACATAAATATCGGAAAGAGACTTCTGGTGTGGAAGCAAAAAGGTTTGTGACGCTGAAATGGAACCCCGATACATAAGATCAAATCGGAAATAACCTTTGTTTCATACTACTATCTCGATACATAATCTCATGTTATGAAAAAACGAGAATGGTTTGCTCATATCGAACTCGAAATGCCATGCTATTATTACTTATTATTTATATTCCATATGGCGAAGGCATAGTCTTCTTTTTCTCTCAAATAAAAAACTCATTGGCGCCAAGCGTGAGGGAATGCTAGACGTTTGGTAATTTCTCCTCCGACCAGGATGAAAGATCCCATTGAAGCGGCTAATCCCATGCATATTGTATGCACATCTGGTGGCACAAATTGCATAGTATCATAAATAGATATTCCTGGTATTACCCATCCGCCGGGAGAGTTTATAAACAAATAAAGATCCCTGGTATCATCCTCTATGCTGAGATATACCATGAGACCAACAAGTTGATTCGAGATCTCGCTATCAACCTCTTGGCCTAAAAAAAGTAATCTTTCTCGATAAAGTCGGTTGATTAGGACAAAATTGTATCCTTTAGGAACCGTACACGCACCTTTGGATGCATACGGTTCAAAAAATAAAAATTGCGAAACAAAAAAAAAAGAATCAATGTGTCGATTCCAGCCCTTTTCTCTTTTCGTAGCAGGGTTTTTCCTAACGAAGGGGCTTTTTCTTCCATTTTTCAAGAAACATGAGTTTTGACTTGACTTGCTTCCCTAGAATTCACTGAACTTATCGAACTAACCTCTCATTGATGTATTGTTTCATCGAGATCCAAATCACGATGTAATTTTCTTGTTCCTGAATGGGCCTCTTCAATTCTTTTAGGTTTATGCTCTACTCCGGGTAAAGATCTGCCCGAATTCTATTTGCACATATAGGACAAATAATCTCAGTACCACTTCTTTTTGCTACGACTTCTTTTTTTTTTTTTTTCAATTCGTTTCATGTCTTCCGCCCAATATATGATGTATTCATCATATTACTCCATTGATTGGCAGTATGAGATCACTCATATGGTATAAAGGAATCATTTATGATACGAGTGGTAATCATACATAGATTACCAATTTGGTATTTTCTGAACGGAGCCTGTATACTTCATTTTATTGGTCCAAGCCAACCATAAATTCTTCTAATTGATAATATGGATCCCCCAATAAATTGATCTAATTGCACTTCACGCTCCGAATTATTGATGGTTCAATCAATCTTTCTTGGGCGAAAGAGAGGATATCTCCATCGGGGGAGAGAACGGGGAAATCCCATATGACCCAATATGTCTGACAAGTCGCACTATACGTCAACCCAAACTGCATCTTCCTCTCCAGGACTCCGAAAAGGTACTTTTGGAACACCAATGGGCATTAAATTAAAGAAAAAGAGGTTAAGTACTATACTTCACTTTGATGTGGAAACGTAACAACGGGTTTATTGTCTTCATAATATTGCCGTTTATCGTATTTTATCAATAGATTCGAAGGTTCATGGAGGAAGACAGAATGAATAAAGAAAAATTCTTACGAATGGATCGTTTGAATGATGAACAAGTATCTATGCATTCGCTCACAAAAAATGGGATCAGCCCCCATTGCGTATTGGTACTTATTGGGTATAGAATAGATCTGCTTCTCTTTGTTCCTACGAACAGAATTGTTCAATTATTACCAACGGAACGGAATAAATATTAACCCTTGCTTCGGGATAATCCACTGAAAAGGTGAGGTCCATAGCATAGTCTTTTCCAATGCGATAAAGTTACATAGTGTCTATTTTTTCTTTGATAAAGGGGTATTTCCATGGGTTTACCTTGGTATCGTGTTCATACCGTCGTATTGAATGATCCCGGTCGGTTGCTTTCTGTCCATATAATGCATACAGCTCTAGTTTCTGGTTGGGCCGGTTCGATGGCTTTATACGAATTAGCAGTTTTTGATCCCTCTGACCCCGTTCTTGATCCAATGTGGAGACAAGGTATGTTCGTTATCCCTTTCATGACTCGTTTAGGAATAAACAATTCATGGGGTGGTTGGAGTATCACAGGAGGAACTATAACGAATCCGGGTATTTGGAGTTACGAAGGTGTGGCCGGGGCACATATTGTATTTTCTGGCTTGTGCTTCTTAGCAGCTATCTGGCATTGGGTGTATTGGGACCTAGAAATATTCTGTGATGAACGTACGGGAAAACCCTCTTTGGATTTGCCCAAGATCTTTGGAATTCATTTATTTCTCTCAGGGGTGGCTTGCTTTGGGTTTGGCGCATTTCATGTAACAGGCTTGTATGGTCCTGGAATATGGGTGTCCGATCCTTATGGCCTAACCGGAAAAGTACAATCTGTAAATCCAGCGTGGGGCGCGGAAGGTTTTGATCCTTTTGTTCCGGGAGGAATAGCCTCTCATCATATTGCAGCGGGGACATTGGGCATATTAGCGGGTCTATTCCATCTTAGTGTCCGCCCGCCCCAACGTCTATACAAAGGATTACGTATGGGCAATATTGAAACGGTCCTTTCCAGTAGTATCGCTGCTGTCTTTTTTGCAGCTTTCGTTGTTGCTGGAACTATGTGGTATGGTTCAGCAACTACCCCGATCGAATTATTTGGTCCCACTCGTTATCAGTGGGATCAGGGATACTTCCAGCAAGAAATATATCGAAGGGTTGGTGCCGGGCTAGCCGAAAATCTGAGTTTGTCGGAAGCTTGGTCTAAAATTCCCGAAAAATTAGCTTTTTATGATTACATCGGTAATAATCCGGCGAAAGGGGGATTATTCAGAGCAGGCTCAATGGATAACGGGGATGGAATAGCTGTTGGATGGTTAGGACACCCCATCTTTAGAGATAAAGAAGGGCATGAGCTTTTTGTACGTCGTATGCCTACTTTTTTTGAAACATTTCCAGTAGTTTTGGTAGACGGAGACGGAATTGTGAGAGCCGATGTTCCTTTTAGAAGGGCGGAATCAAAGTATAGTGTCGAACAGGTAGGTGTAACTGTTGAGTTCTATGGTGGCGAACTCAATGGAGTCAGTTATAGTGATCCCGCTACTGTGAAAAAATATGCTAGACGTGCCCAATTGGGTGAAATTTTTGAATTAGATCGTGCTACTTTGAAATCCGATGGTGTTTTTCGTAGCAGTCCAAGAGGTTGGTTCACTTTTGGACATGCTACGTTTGCTTTGCTCTTCTTTTTCGGACACATTTGGCATGGCGCTAGAACCTTGTTCAGAGATGTTTTTGCTGGTATTGACCCAGATTTGGATGCTCAAGTGGAATTTGGGGCATTCCAAAAACTTGGAGATCCAACTACAAAGAGACAAGTAGTCTGATACAACATTGCTCTGGTATCTTTCGCCTCTATTTGATTTTTTTTTGATTTGACATAAGGGATTGGAGAAATCTTGATTTTCATCATCGCCTTTTCTTTGACTCTTGCCCTTTCTTTATCTGGGAAATGATCCCAAATGAATAGGTGTGGAAGCTATAATTGTAAACCACGATCGAATCTATGGAAGCATTGGTTTATACATTCCTGTTAGTCTCGACTTTAGGGATCATTTTTTTCGCTATCTTTTTTCGAGAACCGCCTAAGGTTCCGACTAAAAAGATGAAATGATTTTTCATTATCTCAATTGAAGTAATGAGCCCCCCAATATGGGAGGTTCATTATTTCAACTAGTCCCCGTGTTCCTCGAATGGATCTCTTAGTTGTTGAGAGGGTTGCCCAAAAGCGGTATATAAGGCGTACCCAGTAAAGCTTACAAGTGAACCAGATATGGAGATGGCGACTAGGGTTGCTGTTTCCATTATTAGAGAATTTCAAGACCACGATCGATCTACGCTACGATAAGATCGTTTATTTACAACGAAATAGTATACAAAGTCAACAGATCTCAACCAATGCAATAGGATTTATGGCTACACAAACCGTTGAGGGTAGTTCTAGATCTGGGCCAAGACGAACTATTACAGGGGATTTATTGAAACCATTGAATTCGGAATATGGTAAAGTGGCTCCTGGATGGGGAACTACCCCCTTCATGGGTGTCGCAATGGCTCTATTTGCGATATTCCTATCTATTATTTTGGAGATTTATAATTCTTCCGTTTTACTGGATGGAATTTCAATGAGTTAGGTCCCATAAGAACCATGAAGTCCTAGCTTTTCAATCCAAAATGAATTACTTAGGACTCGGATTTCTAGGCCATTCTGGTAGTTCGACCGTGGAATTCCGTTGTTTCGGTATTTCCGGAATATGAGTGTGTGACTTGTTATAATTGATCCTATTGATAGTACAGAGAATAGGTCTGTCATCTCGATAGAGATGGTTCTACCTCGTCGGATATTCATTCTAGTATCCGGAGCACGGAATATATGGAATAGATCAAGAAATATTTGAACTATGATTCATACCTACTATTCAGACCTCGCAACCGGACTCCAACAAATTTTCAAACAACGAGTCATAAATCGAACGATTTTTCTTCCTTCAGAATTATGCTTATTTTGACCGAAGGACCAATGCTTCTATGGATTTTTAGTGATTCCATCCATTCATTGAATAAGTGATGATCAAATGGTTCTTACTCAGAGAACCTTTGGGCTTAGCTTGGGCGCTTTATTGAATCATCGTGGTTCTAGTATGAATCTGAGGTTTCAATCGATTCATAGGGTCTCCACAAGAGAATTCCTATCAATAGTAAACAAAACATATAGTAAATCCGTATTACGCACAAACAAAAACAACAAATCCAAAATAAAATAAATAGGGGAAGAGAAGATTCAAGAGGCCTATAACGATCAACATAAAGACGAATGAGCCAACTTGATATTTTGGCATTATCATCACAAAGAAGAGATTCCGGATTTTGGTTCCTTCGCTTCGTATCTTCAGGGACGATTGAATCAAGTGGCTAAGAAGTTTCAAACTTTCTATTCCATATCCGTTGCAACCACTATTGGGGTGTTTTTGCTTGAGCCGTACGAGATGAAATTCTCATATACGGTTCTCAGAGGGGGAGTCTCTTTGGTTTACCTATCTCAATAAAGTATATGATTGGTTCGAGGAGCGTCTCGAGATTCAGGCGATTGCAGATGATATAACTAGTAAATATGTTCCTCCTCATGTCAACATATTTTATTGTCTAGGAGGGATCACACTTACTTGTTTTTTAGTACAAGTAGCTACCGGTTTTGCTATGACTTTTTACTACCGTCCGACCGTTACAGAGGCTTTTGCCTCTGTTCAATACATAATGACTGAAGCCAACTTTGGTTGGTTAATCCGATCAGTTCATCGATGGTCAGCAAGTATGATGGTGCTAATGATGATCCTACACGTATTTCGTGTGTATCTCACAGGTGGATTTAAAAAACCTCGCGAATTGACTTGGGTTAC